GTTGTAGGCGGTTACTTCAGGATTCGTCATATATATGCATATATACATATACGTATACACGCATATATGTATACACGCATATATGTATACACGCATATATGTATACACGCATATATGTATACATGCATATATGTATATGTATATATGTATATATATGTATATATGTATATATGTATATATGTATATATGTATATATGTATATATGTATATATGTATATATGTATATATGTATATATGTATATATGTATATATGTATATATGTGCCTGTGTAGGTGTGTTGAAGATTTGTGAGTGTTGTAGGAGTTTAAGTGATGATTTTTGGTAGTTGGAGATTATTATGTGATCGGTGCGGTGTTGCAGGTGTTTGTTGAGGTTAAATTAGAATAAAAAACGCCCCCCTTGAAAAGCGTGTTTGGTGTGTTTTCCTGTTTAGGTTAACATTAAGTGTGATGAGAATTGTAGGGGCTTTTTTAATGTTTTTGGGGCAGTGCCCAAAAACCTAAAAATGCGTAAAAAATGGTGAAAATTTGCATGATTTTTAAAAAGCTTAGGTGAAACAGGGAGATAAAAAATCTTACAGTGATCTAGTGTGAAATGAGGAGGATTTCGGTTTAGGGGTTTAACGAAATACTTAACTTCCTCAGGAACGCTTCTTCGCGGGGGGTAAGGGGGGTTTACCGCCAAAAAAATTTTTTACCACGGGTAAATCAGGACCCCGGGGGAAATAAAGGGAAAGGTAGGTAAGAGTAAGATGAATGGAAAAGCTCTATGTCCATCGAGCATTAACAGCATGCTAACCATTTATTGAGAGGTGCTCGGCTTGAAACTTGCATTAAGATGGACTACCTTAGGTGTTGTGCCTCAAACCACTGTGAGTAGCAAGATGAGATCTCCCCCCTAAAATCCCTGCCAATGCGATTTAGTTCAGTTAGGTGGTATCATGGGCCGTCTAGGAACAAAACCATAAAGAGGGATGCTTTTTAAAGAGCACCGTGGGTTACGCTACTATTAAAGTCCCTCAGATTCAGTTCCGTCAAATGCCTAGGAGGGTGAGATGTTGAGTGACGCAATTGATGTCCAGTGAAAGTGTAGATCGTCCCTTGCACCTGATCGCGGTTAGGGTTGTCATGGGCCATCTAGGTTATAAAGGCAATTGCTCTGTCCAAATTAGTTAATTGTTCGTATTAGTTTAATGTTTTGTTCATTATTGATTTTGTGAACAACTGTCAAAGGGTATCACGGAGACTAGTGAACTAGCATTTACTTTTTTTGATGGGTTTATAGTTGGATTAAGGTGGTAGCTCAATTAAAATCTTGAGGATACTTTGGCATTCATTTATAGTATTAAAGATATGAATGCTCTAAATAGTTGTTAGTTCGAAAGAGTTTTATGGTTTGATGGTCTGATGTAAGCATTTAATTGAGATTTGAAAATGATATTCATGTTTTAGTACAGTATTGCTCTATTTTAATTATAGTTTTTAATTCATTATTTTACATTTAATATGGATATTCATGGGGAAGTGTTATGAATGCTCTATATACATAAATGTGGAAATTCATATGTTCGTTAATTCTTTATAATGGTTATGGATAGTCATGCAGCTAATTAGAGGAATGCTCTATAAGCATAGTATGATATTAAGCACAGGATTAGGAGAACGGAAAATAATTTAAAAAGAATGTTGGCTTTGGGGGTCAGTAGTGAGGGTTTGAGTCCTTCTTTTCCGATATGGTATAACAACTGCCATTGTATAACAACTGCCATTGTATAACAACTGCCATTGTATAACAACTGCCATTGTATAACAACTGCCATTGTATAACAACTGCCATTGTATAACAACTGCCATTGTATAAGACAAGTCTTGAGGGGAGGTCTAATCCCCGATCTTCGGCTTACAAGACCGATGCTTTGTTTAAGCTATCAAGGCTTATCAGTTTAGTAATTTGTTCTCTAGTCAGCCGATTGTTGGGAATAGGACTAGGAAGATTAGGAAGTAAATTACTGAGGCTAGTTGGCCAATTAAGATGTAGGGGTCTTCTACTGGCTGTCCACCAATTCATGTAAGAATTAGGGTGTCGGCTACTAGGGCTCAAAAGATGACTTGTGTGAGCGGGCGAAATATTAAGCTTCGTTGTTTAGCGGTGTGTAGGAGGGGTATTAGGGCTAAGATTAGGATGGAGAATACTAGTGCCAGGACGCCACCTAATTTATTTGGGATGGAACGAAGGATGGCGTAGGCGAATAGGAAGTATCATTCTGGTTTAATGTGAGGTGGGGTTACTAGGGGGTTGGCTGGTGTGAAATTTTCTGGGTCTCCCAGGAGGTTCGGTGAGAATAATGCTAGAAGAGCCAGGGCTGTGAGTATGATCAGGAAGCCTAGGAGGTCTTTGTATGAGAAGTAGGGGTGGAATGGGATTTTGTCTGGGTCGGAGTTTAGGCCTGTGGGGTTGTTAGAGCCGGTTTCGTGGAGGAATAGGAGGTGGAGAATTGTTGCTCCGGCGATGATGAATGGGAGAAGGAAGTGGAAGGCGAAGAATCGCGTAAGGGTGGCGTTGTCGACTGAGAAGCCTCCTCAAATCCATTGGACTAGTACGTTTCCGATGTAAGGAATAGCAGAGAGAAGATTTGTAATTACTGTAGCTCCTCAGAAAGATATCTGCCCTCATGGTAAGACGTAACCTACAAAAGCTGTGGCTATCACGAGGAAAAGTAAGATCACGCCGATGTTTCATGTTTCTTTATAGAGGAATGATCCATAATATATTCCGCGGCCAATATGTAGATAGATGCAGATGAAGAAGAAAGATGCTCCGTTAGCATGTAGGTTTCGGATAAGTCATCCGTAGTTTACGTCTCGACAGATATGAGCCACTGATGAGAAGGCCATAGAGGTGTCAGCTGTATAGTGTATAGCTAGGAATAAGCCAGTGATGATTTGGACAACAAGGCAGATGCCTAGTAATGATCCGAAGTTTCATCATGAGGAGATGTTGGATGGGGTTGGAAGGTCAATGAAGGAGTTGTTAATAATCTTGATTAGTGGGTGGGATTTACGAATATTGGGTGCCATGTTTCTATAGTTGAAGTACAACGGTGGTTTTTCAGATCACAAGTTCTGGTTAAAGTCCTGATGGAAACTATGATTTATTTGATTTCGTTTTTTATGGTTGGGTTAGTCCTTGGACTTGTGGCTGTAGCTTCTAATCCGTCTCCGTATTACGCTGCTTTAGGGTTGGTGGTTGCAGCTGGTGCGGGGTGTTGAGTAATTGTTGGATTAGGCTCTTCTTTCTTATCTTTAGTGTTGTTTCTGATCTATCTTGGTGGCATGCTGGTTGTATTTGCATATTCTGCTGCTCTGACTGCAGAGCCTTACCCAGAAGCCTGAGGGAGTTGAAGCGTGATTTGGTATGTGGTAGTTTACTTAGTTTGTGTGTTGGGGGGGTTGGTGTATGTTGGTGGGGTGGAGTTTGATGAGGGTGGGGATAAGTTGGAAGTTGAGGTTGTTCGGGGTGATTGAGTGGGGGTTTCACTGATGTATTCTGATGGTGGGTGGGTGCTACTTGTTGGAGGGTGGGTATTGTTGTTAACGCTGTTTGTTGTGTTAGAGCTAGTGCGAGGGCATTTTCGTGGTACGTTGCGGGCTGTTAGATTACGGTAAGGGAGATAGCGATTACAGAGGTGATTAGGAATAAGGTTAGGTAAGTTTTAATTAGGCCTTGTTGAATGTTTGTGGTGGTTTTAATTATTGGCAGTTGTTGGTTAGCTAGTCCTTGTGGCCCGGATTTTTCATATCATGCGTAGTCAACCAGGTGTGAGGCAATGTTTTGTGCGAATTGGAGATTGGCTTGTGGGAAGAGTCGATGGATTAGGTGTGGGTAGAATCCCAGCAAGTTTGAAAATGTGTGGGATTGGTGCTTAGACGGCTGATTGATGTTTGAGGATAATTTAGAGATATCTAGAGCCACAAGTAAGCCAATAAGGGTGACTAGAAGCGCCGCCTGTTTAGCTAGGGTTGGTATAGTTATAATTGGAGTTTTGATTGGAAGTATGTTTGAGTAAATTAATAGGCCTGCTAAAATGCTGCCCCAGGCCAGACGTTTAATAGGGTTGGACAGGGTTTTATTATTTTCGTTAATCGGTGAAAGTGGGAGAGATCGTGGGAAGTTTATTGATGCGAATAGGATGATACGGAGGCTATAAACGGCTGTGAATGAGGTGGCGATTAGTGTTATGGCTATGGCTCAGGTGTTAGTGTTAGATGTGTTAAGAGCTTCAATGATAGCGTCTTTAGAGAAAAAGCCGGCTAGGAAAGGCGTGCCTGTTAGGGCTAGGCTGCCAATGGTTAAGCATGAAGATGTTGTTGGGAGGGTGTTTTGTAATGCTCCTATTTTTCGGATGTCTTGTTCGTCGTTTAAGCTGTGGATAATAGATCCTGAGCATAGGAATAGTATAGCTTTGAAGAATGCGTGAGTGCAAATGTGGAAGAAGGCTAATTGTGGGAGGTTTAGGCCGATTGTTACCATTATTAGGCCTAGTTGACTTGAGGTCGAGAATGCTACGATTTTTTTAATGTCATTTTGAGTTAGGGCGCAGGCCGCGGTGAATACTGTGGTAATGGCACCAAGGCATAAGCAGACTGTTAGGGCTGTTTGGTTGTTTTCTAGAAGCGGATGAATTCGAATTAGGAGAAAAATTCCTGCTACCACTATTGTGCTGGAGTGGAGTAGGGCTGAGACTGGGGTTGGGCCCTCTATGGCTGCCGGAAGTCATGGGTGAAGACCAAATTGCGCGGATTTTCCGGTTGCAGCTAAGATTAGGCCTAGTATTGGGATAAGGGGGGGATTGTTGGAGAGGATGAAGATTTGTTGGAGTTCTCATGAGTTGAAGTTTATGGAGAGTCAGGCCATGGACAGGATTAGTCCGATATCTCCTACTCGGTTGTAGATTACTGCTTGTAGGGCTGCTGTGTTGGCGTCTGCTCGAGCGTATCATCATCCAATTAGTATGAACGACATAATGCCTACTCCTTCTCAGCCAATAAATAGTTGAAAGAAATTGTTGGCGGTGACTAGAATTAGTATTGCTACTAAGAAGATTAGGAGATATTTAAAGAATCGGTCGATTATGGGGTCGGCTGCTATGTACCATAGGGCAAATTCTAGAATAGATCAGGTGACATAGAGGGCGATAGGGACAAATATAATTGAGTAGATATCGAACTTAAAGCTGATGTTGATGTTGAATGTATTAATGTTCATTCAATGTCAGTTAGTTACAACTGATTCCAGGCCTTGGTCTAGAAAGATAAATAGGGGGATGACGTTGATGAAAAAGGCTATTTTTACAGAGGTTTTAATTATGTGATGAAGGTTTGTAATGTTGGGGGTGCAGGAGGATAGAAGAATTGGGTAAAGTAGAATAATTATGGTGAGAATTAGGGAGGTGTTAAAGGTTAGTGGAAGGTTCATAGCTTTTACTTGGAGTTGCACCAAGAGTTTTTGGTTCCTAAGACCAACGGATAGACTATTTTCCTTTAAAAGCCGAGTGAACCGCGGAATTGAACCACGGTAGCGAGTAATTAGCAGTTCTCGGTAACCCAGTTTCTCTCGGTTGATATGAGGGGTTTAACCTCAATTACTAGAATCACAATCTAGTGTTTTGTTTAAACTATATCTACAGAAGAATTGCCCTCAGATTAGTTCTGGTTTTATGATCAGGGGAATGATAGGGATGAGGTGGAACGCTATGAGAGTGTGTTCTCGTGTGTGGGTTGGTGTGATAGAGGTTAGGTGTTCTGGTGTAATGCCTCGTTGGGTTATTAGGAATATATATAATGAGTAGCTTGCTGTTAGTAGTGTTCCCAACCCTGTTAGGATGATTGTTCAGCTGGATCAGTTGAATATTGAAACTATGATGGTAATTTCTCCCATTAGGTTCGGGGATGGCGGTAGGGCTATGTTTGCTAGGTTCGCTATGAGTCATCAGGTTCCTATTAGTGGGAGGATTGATTGTAGGCCTCGGGTGAGTATAAGTGCGCGGCTGTGAGTTCGCTCGTAGTTTGTGTTGGCCAGGCAGAACAGGGCAGATGAGATTAATCCGTGGGCGATTATTAAGATGATGGCTCCGGTTAGGCTTCATGGTGTTTGAATTAGAGCTGCTGAAATAACTAGTCCCATGTGGCTGACCGATGAATAGGCGATTATTGATTTCAAGTCAGTTTGTCGTAGGCAGACTGAGCTAGTTATGATAATGCCTCACAGGGATAAAATGATAAATGGGTATGCCAGGTCTTTTATAGCTGGGGTAAGAGTGATTGAGATTCGGATGATACCATATCCGCCAAGTTTTAGTAAAATTGCGGCTAGGACTATTGAGCCTGCAATGGGGGCTTCTACGTGGGCTTTTGGTAGTCACAGGTGAGTTCCATAAAGAGGCATTTTTACAAGGAATGCCAGCAGACAGGCCACTCATCAAGCTTTGTTGCTTCATGATAATATAACTAGGTTAGGGGATAGTTGGAGGATATGGGTTGATAGTGATCCTGAGGATGATTGTAGGGATAGTAGGGCTACTAGTAGTGGTAGGGAACCGGCTAGGGTGTAAAATAGGAAGTAAGTTCCGGCATTTAAGCGTTCTGCTTGATTTCCTCAGCGGGTGATGATGATAAGGGTTGGGATTAGAGTGACTTCGAATATAATGTAAAATAGAATTAGTTCTGTGGCCGAGAATGCTATGATTAGTGAAATTTGGAGCGTAATTAGTATGGTGATGTATGTTCGCTGACGTTTTAATGGTTCTAGTTGGAGGTGGTTCTGGCTTGCTAGAATTATTAGTGGTAAGAGTCAGCAGGTGAGAACCAGGAGGGGGGAGGATAATTGGTCCACGGACATAGTGCTATTGGTGAAGTGGCTTATCTCGGATGCGTTGAAGAATCAGGATAGGCTTAATAGGGCGATAATTAAGCTGTGTAGGCTAGATAGCGGTCATAGCCATTTAGGCGGGGTTAGTCAGGCGGTTGGAACTAGCATTAGGGTGGGGATTAAGATTTTTAACATTGTAGGAGGTTGAGGTTGTGCAGGTTGTCTGTGCCGTGAGTTCGGGTGGTGGCAATTATTAGGGCGAGGCCAGTGCCTGCTTCACATGCAGAGAATGTTAATATTAGCATCGGAACTAGAGAGAAAGAGAATAAAGATAGGTGCAGTGGTCATATGCTTAGTCCGACGTATAATGACAGTATTATACCCTCGAGGCATAGTAATGCGGAGAGAAGGTGGGTTCGGTGGAAGGCCAGGCCTGTTAGGCCTAGGAAGAAAGCTGAGCAAAAGCTAAAGTGTATGATAGACATAGAGCGGATATGGGTTTAAACCATAATCTGTTGAGCCGAAATCAACTATCTTGTTTGGACTATCTACTCATTCTGCTCATTCTAGTCCCCCTTGAAGTCATTCGTAGATTAGGCCCAGAGTTAGCAGGAGGATGATGGCGGATGCTCAAATGATTGAGGTTGGGGGGGATTCGAGTTGTGAAGCTCACGGGGCTGGAAGTAGGAGGGCAATTTCTAGGTCAAACAGGAGAAAAAGGATGGCTACCAGGAAGAATCGTATTGAGAATGGCAGACGTGCTGATCCCAGGGGGTCGAATCCGCACTCGTAGGGGGAAAGTTTATCTGAGTCTGGGTTTAGTTGTGGGAGTCAGAAGCTAACTAAAGCCAGGACAATAGATAGGGCTGATGCAATTAAGATAATAGTTGAAATCATTATTTTCTCTCGGAGTTTAACCAAGGCTAAGTGATTGGAAGTCACCTGTACTATTTGATACTAAGAAAATATGAACCTCATCAGTAGATAGAGACGTACAGGAATAGTCATACTACGTCTACAAAGTGTCAGTATCAGGCTGCCGCTTCAAATCCAAAATGGTGTTTAGAGGTAAAGTGGAATTGAATTTGGCGGATAAGGCATACTAATAGGAATAGTGAGCCAATAATGACATGGAGCCCGTGGAATCCTGTAGCTACGAAGAATGTGGACCCATAAACTCCGTCCGCGATGGTGAATGGAGCCTCATAATATTCTATAGCTTGCAGGGCCGTGAAATACAGGCCTAATAAGATCGTAAGGCTTAAAGATTGGATAGCTTCTTTTCGGTTACCGTGCATAATGCTATGATGGGCTCATGTTACAGTTACACCGGATGCTAGAAGAACGGCAGTATTGAGCAGAGGGACTTCGAATGGGTTAAGTGGTGTAATTCCGGTTGGGGGTCAGCATTCTCCCAGTTCTGGGGTTGGGGCTAGGCTTGAGTTGTAAAAGGCTCAGAAAAATCCGATGAAGAAGAACACTTCTGAGGTAATGAATAGGATCATGCCGTAGCGTAATCCTTTTTGGACGGGTGGGGTGTGGTGTCCTTGGAAAGTGCCTTCTCGGATGACGTCACGCCATCACTGGAGTATGGTTAGAAGTATGGTGATGAATCCTAGGGTTAGCAGGATAGTAGATCCGTAGTGGAATCATATTGCTAAACCTGAGGTTATTAGTAGGGCGGCTACTGCGCCTGTAAGAGGTCATGGGCTCGGGTCAACTATGTGGTAGGCGTGTGCTTGGTGTGCCATTAGACGTTTTCTTGTAGGTAGAGGCTTAAAAGAAGTACAAAGACATAAGCTTGAATTATTGCTACTGCTACTTCAAGTAGTGTGAGGAGGAATAGGACAATAGATGTTAAGATTGACACAGTCGGTATAATTGGCAGAAGGACGAAGGCCGCAGTGGCGATTAATTGAATTAGCAGGTGGCCTGCAGTTAGGTTGGCTGTGAGTCGCACTCCCAGTGCTAAGGGGCGAATAAATAAGCTGATTGTTTCGATGATAATTAGGACTGGAATTAGAGGGGTTGGGGTTCCTTCGGGCAGCAGGTGGCCAAGGGCTGCAGTAGGTTGGTTGCGTAGGCCGATAAGGACGGTAGCTAGTCACAATGGCACGGCTAAGCCTATGTTTAGTGAGAGTTGTGTGGTTGGGGTGAATGTGTAAGGTAGAAGTCCTAAGAGGTTGAGGGACATGAGTAGCAGCATTAGGGACACAAGGATTAGGGCCCACTTGTGTCCGGGTTTGTTGATTGGGGTGAAGATTTGTTTGGCGAAATTGTTGATGAATCACGATTGAAGTGTGATTAAACGGTTATTGACTCAGCGATTGGTTGGAGTTGGAAAGAGCAGCCATGGAATTAGTATAGCCACAGCGATGAGAGGAATGCCGAGGAGTGTTGGGCTCATAAACTGGTCGAAGAAGCTTAGGATCATGGTCAGGTTCAGGGCGATGGTTTAGGTTTTTCTGTGGTTTGAGTTGTGGGCTCATTAAAAGACTGATGGTTTGACACTTTTGGCGGGACAATAATTAGAAGAACTAATCATGTGAAAACTAGGACAGCGAATCAAGGGCCGGGGTTTAACTGAGGCATGTCACTAAGGGTGGTTGGGGGTCACCAGTCTGCAGCTTAAAAGGCTGCCGCTTATCCCGATTTAGCTTCTTAATGAGGCTTCTAGTATTGATGAAGATCAGTTTTCGAAGTCTTTAAGTGGAACGGCTTCGACTACGATTGGCATAAAGCTGTGGTTAGCCCCACAGATTTCTGAGCACTGTCCATAAAATACGCCTGGACGAGTGGCGATGAATGAGGTTTGGCTCAGTCGTCCGGGGATGGCATCGGTTTTGACACCTAAGGCTGGTACTGCTCAGGAGTGAAGAACGTCTTCAGCAGTAATAAGTATACGTGTTGGGGATTCTATAGGTACAACTATGCGATTATCAACCTCTAGTAGTCGGAATTGACCTGGTGTAAGGTCTTGTGTGGGGATTATGTATGAGTCAAATGCAAGGTCTTCGTAGTTGGTGTATTCGTAGCTTCAGTATCACTGGTGTCCGATAGCTTTTACTGTCAGGTGAGGATCGCTAATTTCGTCTATAAGGTAGAGGATGCGAAGTGACGGTAGAGCGATTACGATTAGGATAATAGCTGGTATTACGGTTCATACTATCTCGATTTCTTGGGCATCTATGGCGTTAGTATTAGTGAGTTTTGTTGTTATCATAATAGTGATAATATACAGTACTAAGGTACTAATTAGGAATACTGCTATCAGAGTGTGGTCATGGAAGTGCAAAAGTTCTTCTATAATTGGGGATGCTGCGTCTTGGAAGCCTAATTGGGATGGGTGTGCCATAATGAAATGTACAGGGGTTTAACCTATTATTCTACCTTGACAAGGTAATGTAATTATTTTACTAACATCTCATTAAGAAAATGGCAGAGAGGTAATGCGTCTGACTTGAAATCAGAGTACGGGGGTTCAATTCCCTCTTTTCTCGTGTTAGTGTTGAGGTTGAATTTGGACGAATGCCGGTTCTTCGAAGGTGTGATAAGGCGGAGGGCATCCGTGAAGTCACTCGATGTTTGTGGACGTAAGCTCAGTCAGGGTAACCTCTCGTTTGGAAGAAAAGGCTTCTCAGATAATGAACATTATCATAATTACAGCCACCAGGGAGATTAGGGAACCTACAGAAGACATGGTGTTTCACAGGGTATAGGCGTCAGGGTAGTCTGAGTAACGTCGTGGCATCCCAGCAAGTCCGAGGAAGTGTTGAGGGAAGAATGTTAAGTTCACCCCGGCGAATATTACTCCGAAGTGGATTTTGGTTCATGTTTCATGAAGCGTATACCCGGTGAATAGCGGGAATCAGTGCACGAATCCGCCCAGGATTGCGAAGACTGCGCCCATGGAAAGGACGTAGTGGAAGTGGGCTACTACGTAGTATGTGTCGTGAAGGACAATGTCTAAGGAGGAGTTGGCCAGGACAATTCCAGTCAATCCACCTACAGTGAATAGGAAGATGAAGCCTAATGCTCATAGTATAGCAGCGTCTCACTTAATTGTTCCGCCGTGTATTGTTGCTAATCAGCTGAAGACTTTAACTCCGGTTGGGATGGCAATGATTATAGTTGCTGAGGTGAAGTATGCTCGTGTGTCAACATTGAGATCCACCGTAAACATGTGATGGGCCCATACAATGAATCCCAGAAGTCCGATGGACATCATGGCTCAGACCATTCCCATATAGCCGAATGGCTCTTTTTTGCCAGAGTAGTAGGTCACAATGTGGGAGATTATACCGAATCCTGGCAGAATAAGAATGTATACTTCTGGGTGTCCGAAGAATCAGAACAAGTGTTGGTACAGGACTGGGTCCCCTCCTCCTGCTGGATCAAAGAAAGTTGTATTCAGGTTTCGATCTGTCAGCAGTATTGTAATTCCTGCGGCTAGGACTGGCAGCGATAGGAGCAGAAGCACTGCAGTGATAAGTACAGATCATACAAACAAGGGGGTTTGGTACTGAGTCATAGCTGGGGGTTTCATATTGATAATGGTTGTAATGAAGTTGATTGCTCCTAGGATAGATGAAATTCCAGCTAAGTGGAGGGAGAAGATGGTTAGGTCCACAGAAGCCCCGGCGTGAGCCAGATTGCCGGCTAGAGGGGGGTACACAGTTCACCCGGTACCCGCTCCAGCTTCAACCCCAGATGATGCTAAGAGAAGAAGGAAGGATGGGGGTAGGAGTCAAAAGCTTATATTGTTTATTCGTGGGAAGGCCATGTCAGGCGCGCCAATTATTAGTGGCACCAGTCAGTTCCCAAATCCGCCAATCATAATTGGTATTACTATGAAGAAGATTATCACGAATGCGTGTGCGGTAACAATTACATTGTAAATTTGGTCATCACCGAGGAGGGTTCCGGGTTGGCTGAGCTCTGCTCGAATTAGCAGGCTTAGAGCAGTTCCCACTATACCAGCTCAGGCACCAAAAATTAAGTAAAGGGTGCCAATGTCTTTATGGTTGGTTGAGAATAGTCAACGTGTGATTGCCACAGGTAAGATGGCCGAGGGAATAGGCGGTGGATTGTAGCTCCAATTACAAAGGTTCAAGTCCTTTTCTCACCAGGTCCCGCGGTGTATGAACATGTTAGATTGCAAATCTTAAGAAGCAGGTTGGAGCCTGCCGGGGCTTCTCCCGTTTCCTATTGAACGGGAGAAGTAGAATGAAGCTCGCTGGATAGAGCGTTTAGCTGTTAACTAAAAAGTTACGGGATCAAGGCCCGTCTTTCTAGAAGGCTTTAGCTTAATTAAAGTGCTTGAGTTGCATTCAGGCGATGTTGGATAGAGTCCTGCAAGTCTTATCAGAAACTAGAAGGTTTTAACTTCTACTTAGGGCTTTGAAGGCCCTTGGTCTGGTTATCCTAAGTTCCTAGCTTAGTGCAATTAGGATTGATGGCGAGATTGGGAGGAGGCATAGGGATAAAATAGTGAGGATAGCTAGGGGAAGTTTAGAGTTAGTGGGGGTAGTTCGTCATGAGATGGGTGTGTTGGAGGTGTTTGGGGCCGTAGTTAGAGAGATTGAGTAACAGAGGCGTAGGTAAAAGAATAGGCTGAGAAGGGCGGAAAGGGCTATTAGAGTGGCTAGTGCTGTTGTGTTTTGGTTAGTTAATTCCTGAAGAATGAGTCATTTTGGTATGAATCCTGAAAGTGGTGGAAGTCCTCCTAGAGATAGTAAGGTTAGGACTGACAGGGATGCAATTGCTGGGGATTTTGGTCATGATGTGGCTAGTGAGGAGATTTTTGTTGATGAAATAGTGTTTAGTAGGGTGAATATGGTAGCTGTTATAATAATATATACAATTAGGTTTAGTATGGTGAGTTGGGGTATGATGGTTAGGATACAAATTATTCATCCAAGATGGGCGATTGATGAGTAGGCCATGATTTTTCGGAGCTGGGTTTGGTTAAGACCGCCTCACCCTCCTACTAGTGTGGAGGTAATTCCAAAGGTGAGTAGTAGGGGGAGGTTTATGGATGGTGCTAGCTGGAATAGGATAGCTATTGGGGCTAGTTTTTGTCAGGTGGAGAGGATGAGTCCGGTGGCGAGGTTAAGTCCTTGAAGGACTTCTGGTAGTCAGAAATGAAGAGGTGCTAGTCCTAGTTTTATTAGGATTGCTAGAGTCATTGTGATGGATGAAAATTGGTTGGATATGTTCAAGATTGATCACTCTCCTGTGAGTCAGGCGTTGTTGATGCTAGAAAATAGGATCAGGGCTGAGGCTGCGGCTTGTGTTAGAAAGTATTTGGTTGTGGCTTCTACAGCTCGAGGGTGGTGTTGTGAAGATATCATGGGGATGATTGCTAGGGTGTTGATTTCTAGGCCTATTCAGGCTAAAAGTCAGTGATGGCTGGAGAATGTAATGGCTGTTCCCAGGCCAAGACTAGAAAGGAAGATGGTAAGTGCAATTGGGCTCATTAGTAAAGGAAGGAGTTTAACCAACATGTTTGGGGTATGGGCCCAAAAGCTTGTTTAGCTGACTTTACTAGAAGGTGGTATAGTGGGAGTACGGAGGGTTTTGATCTCTCAGGTGCAGGTTCAATTCCTGTCTTTCTAAGGAGATGAGGGGGTTTGAACCCCTATTGTTCACTCTATCAAAGTGATCCTTAACTTTCAGGCACATTTCCGTTAGTTTTGGGGTGGGATTCCTATTATAGAAATGGGGAGGGAGATGTGTCATAGTGTTATAGCTAGGGTGATGGGGAGGAAGTTTTTTCATACTAAGTGTATTAATTGGTCATAACGGAATCGTGGGTAAGAGGCTCGAATTCATAGGAAGCCTATCGATAGGATAGATGCTTTTAGCATGATCGAGATTGTCGATATTTCTGGTGATGATAGAATGGTGCCTATAAATAGTACTGCTGTTAGGGTGTTTATTATGAGGATGTTAGCGTATTCAGCCAGGAAAAATAGGGCGAATGGTCCCCCTGCGTATTCTACGTTGAAGCCCGAGACTAGCTCTGACTCACCCTCAGTGAGATCAAATGGGGCGCGGTTGGTTTCTGCTAGGGTGGAGATAAATCATATGGCGGCTATTGGTCAACCCGGGATGATTAGTCAGGTGTGTTCTTGAGTGATGTTGAAGTTATAGATGGTGAATGCTCCTGTAAATATAATTATGCAGAGGAGGATTAGACCTAAGGTGACTTCATAGGAGATGGTTTGGGCTACGGCTCGGAGGGCTCCGATTAGGGCGTATTTTGAGTTTGATGCTCATCCTGAGCCGAGGATGGAGTACACAGTGAGGCTGGACAGGGCTAGGATGAATAGAATACCCAGGTTTAGATCGGTTAGTGAGAATGGTATGGGTATTGGGGCTCAGATAGTGATGGCCAGGGAAAAGGCTAGTATAGGGGCTAGAAGGAAGAGTGCTTGGGAAGATGATGATGGTCGTACTGGTTCTTTGATAAATAGTTTAACCCCATCGGCGATTGGTTGGAGAAGGCCAGTGGGTCCAACGATGTTTGGGCCTTTTCGTAGTTGTATGTAGCCAAGAACTTTACGTTCGATAAGGGTTAGGAATGCTACCGCTAGTAAGATAGGGATAATGTATATTAAGGGGTTGATTAGGTGTGTGAAAATAGTGGTCATAGCTAGTGAGGGGATTTGAACCCCTGGTGAAAAGGGCTTAGGTCTTTTGCATTAGCCGGGCTCTGCCACATTAGCTAGCCCTGTTCTTGGGCGTAGTAGTAGAGTTTTAGTCAATTTAGTTAGTGTCATTGAGGTAAGGTTAAGGCTTGCTGTGGCATTGGCCATATTTTTCCGGTCCTTTCGTACTGGGGAAAATTCTTCATAGATAGAAACTGACCTGGATTACTCCGGTCTGAACTCAGATCACGTAGGGCTTTAATCGTTGAACAAACGAACCTTTAGTAGCGGCTGCACCACTGGGGGGCCCTGATCCAACATCGAGGTCGTAAACCTATTTGTCGATATGAACTCTTAAAATAGATTGCGCTGTTATCCCTAGGGTAACTTGGTTCGTTGATCAGTTAGACTGGATCAATTATAGTCAGAAGTTCTGATGCTTAGAAATGTGGTTCTTGGTTTAGGAGAGATTTCCTTTCTTCATGGAGGATTTTTTTTTCTCCGTGGTCGCCCCAACCGAAAACAAGGGAGCCAGATCTGCTTAGCTAGTGGTTATGCCTGGTTGGTTTGAAAAGAAAAACAGGTGGTCCTAGTTTAAAGCTCCATAGGGTCTTCTCGTCTTATGTGGAAATCCCCGCTTCTGCACGGGGAGATCAGTTTCACTGATTAGATTTGGGAGACAGTTGAACCTTCGTGGTGCCATTCATACCAGTCTCTATTTAAAAGACAAGTGATTACGCTACCTTTGCACGGTCAGAATACCGCGGCCGTTGAACACATGGTCACTGGGCAGGCTGGACCTCTTATTTGAGTTGGGCAAGAGGCGATGTTTTTGGTAAACAGGCGGGGTTCTTGTTTGCCGAGTTCCTTCCAAGTCTTTAAATCTTTCCTGGAATGCTCTTGTGTAAGTTTAACGGTGTGTGGTATAGGGTTTTCTTGGTGGGTTGCTACATTTTTTTCATTTAAGGCCGTTAATTATCAGTGATTGCTTCGATCTGATTTACACTTGCATTTGGGAGAATAAATTCATGTTACTAGTTCTAGCATAAATGGTTCTATAGGTGTATAGAACAGCTCAGTAGTGTGTTAGGGTTTTGATTAGGTTTTAAAATTGTTGGTTTATGGTAGAATGAGCTTTGACGCTTTCTTCAAAGATGGCTGCTTTTAGGCCCACTTGATCTGTTACCTTTAATTGTATAATCGTTACCCAGCATTATAGGTTTTACCCTTGTTCGATCGGGCTGTACCCCGCTCGAATAGCTCTTAAGATAGGTTTTATGCTTTATGGGCTTTAAACAGCTCTTAAGGTTGAACTTAAATTCTTTTCCTGAGCAACCAGCTATCACTAAGCTCGGTAGGTCTGTCACCCCTACTCGGAGGTCTTCCCACTCTTTTGCCACAGAGACGGGTTGGCTCTAAAGCTGCCTCGGAGTAGCTCGCTTAGTTTCGGGAGGTCAAACTAAAAAACTTTTTGCTTGGGTGGACTAGCTAGACCATGATGCAAAAGGTACGAGTGTTAATCTCTGCTGCTTAGTGTTTAAGGGGGTTGTTTCATTTCTATTTCATCTTTCCCTTGCGGTACTTTTTCTATGGCTCCTGTATCTTGTTCTATCGCCCATACTGAAGAGATAAAATGCTTTAGTTTTAGCTGGTTGTGAGGGTTTGAGGTTATAGGTTGGTGTTTTAGGTTGGGCTAGATGTTTAACTCAAAATGATCTGGGTCTAACAGATGTCAGTTCGGTGTAAGCGAAGGGCTTTAGCTAAGCTACATTTTGTTGTTCCAAGCACACCTTCCGGTATACTTACCGTGTTACGACTTGCCTCTTCTTTGGAGATCCTGGGTGCTTAATTATTTTAAGTTGATCAGTTGAAGAGGGTGACGGGCGGTGTGTGCGCGCCCCAGGGCCGCTTTAAAAAGAACTCTCTTGTTTCTTTTTACTGCTAAATCCGCCTTCAGACCGGGTTTCATAAGGGTCTTCCGTTGTTTTCTAACTTAGAAAATGTAGCCCATTTCTTCCCACTCCATACGCTACACCTTGACCTGACGTGTTGATGGTGTCATTGAGCCTACTAATCAGCCCTCACAGGGTGGGCTGGCGACGGTGGTATATAGGCGGTATTGGCTAGAAGTGGTGAGGTAAAGCGGGGATTATCGATTATAGAACAGGCTCCTCTAGGTGGGTTTGGGGCACCGCCAAGTCCTTTGGGTTTTAAGCTTAGGCTCGTAGTTCCCAGGCGGTTGAAATTGTAATTAGACAAAGTTTAAGGCTAGGCATAGTGGGGTATCTAATCCCAGTTTGTGTCCTAGCGGTCGTGAGTTCAAGTTTGGTAGAGTTACTTACGTAATGGGGTTTCTGTGCAACGAGAGCGTGCGACGGCTTGGTTGCAGTTTAACTCTAGTGTGTGGTGTCTTTAATCACGCTTTACGCCGGAGGTTGTCAGTTTGAGTCTCTCGTATAACCGCGGTGGCTGGCACGAGATTAACCAGCTCTGTTAGCTATAACTAAATCGAGCTTATCACTCATGTTTAATGTTTATCACTGCTGAATGCCCGTGTGGGTGTGGCAAAGCAAGGCGTCATGGGCAGTTGTGGTGCCTGATGCCGGCTCCTAGTCTTCTGTGAGGAAGCACGAGGGCATTTTCACTGGTACGCGGATACTTGCATGTGTAAGTTTAGCTATAATTGACAACAAGGCCAGGACCAAACCTTTGTGCTCATGGAGCTTTTAAAGGCTCATCTCAGCATCTTCAGTGCTGTGCTTTGTTTAAGCTACATTAGC